TATTTACTTTCTTCAGTGTTCCTTTTCCCCATAGAGATATTGAATAAAATGAGCTATTTTTTGTACTACTAAAACTACTATAATCTTGAAAATGAATGCGCAAATACCCATCAAAGGTAAGTAAATACATCCGAAACATATAAAATGCGGTTAATCCTGTTGTGAACCAAGCTATTAGTGCGAAAATTGGTGAGTACAACCAACTATCGTAAAGAATTTCTTCTTTGGACCAAAAACAAGCAAGAGGGGGAATACCACAAAGAGAAAGTGTACCTAAAAAAAAAGTTGTTTTTGTAATTGGAACATATTTTGTTAAACCTCCCATAAGAACCATATTTTGACTTTTATCTGGTGAATATCCAACAATAGGTTCCATTGAATGAATAATGGATCCGGATCCCAAAAACAATAAAGCTTTAGAATAGGCATGGGTGATCAAATGGAATAAAGCAGTTCGATAAGAACCTATACCTAGAGCTAACATAATATAACCCAATTGAGACATTGTAGAATAAGCTAAACTTCTTTTAATGTCTCTTTGGGCAAGAGCTAAAGTAGCTCCTAAAAGTACTGTTATTATACCTACTAAACAAATGAGATTCATTATGTAAGGTATAACTATGAAAAGAGGAAGAAGTCGAGCTACAAGAAAAATTCCTGCTGCTACCATAGTAGCAGCGTGTATAAGAGCCGAAATAGGAGTGGGGCCTTCCATGGCATCAGGTAACCATACGTGAAGAGGAAATTGTGCGGATTTAGCAACTGCACCAACAAATAATAAAAAGGCACAGAAAGTAGCAAATAAAGAATTGACCCCATTAGTATGGATCAAGGTATTCACTATTTGGAACAAATCCCGAAATTCGAAACTACCAGCTATCCAATAAAATCCTAAGGTTCCTAATAATAAACCAAAATCTCCTATACGATTAGTTACAAAAGCTTTTTGACAAGCATTTGCTGCAACGGGCCGTGTGAACCAAAAACCTATCAATAAATACGAACACATTCCCACAAGTTCCCAAAAAATATAAATTTGTATCAAATTGGAACTAGTAACTAATCCCAACATTGAAGCATTAAAAAAACTCATATAAGCAAAAAATCTCAAATATCCTTGGTCGTGAGACATATAATTGTCACTATAAATAAAAACCATGATTCCAACAGTAGTAATTAGTATTGACATAATAGAAGTAAGTGGATCAATCAAGTGTCCAAACTCTAATAAAAAATCATAATTGATGGTCCAAGACCATAGATATTGATAGGTAAAACTTCCATTTATTGTCTGAATAGACAGATTGGTCGAAAACCACATAGCTATACTTAGCAGTAAAACACTTAGGAAAGCCCACATACGACGAATATCTTTTGTTGCTGTCGGAATAAATAGAAGTCCAAATCCTATTGACATAGTAACTGGGAGCGGAAAAAGGGATATTATCCATGCATATTTATATGTATATTCCATAAGAAAATAAATTTTTTTTCTTCTAATTGTTTCCAATTCACCAATTAAGATCTCTTTCGAAAAGAACAAAACAATAATAAAAAGAAAATACATTAGTAAATTTAAAAATTTTGTCTTCAAATTCAAAAAAAAAAATTGGAATTTCTTTAATACATGTCAATTAAGATTTTTCCAAGACTTTTTTTGCCGCACAAAAAAACTTTTTGATTGTCCGGTGGAAACAGATTTAGCTAAAGAAAAAGCTTTTACTGCCGCTAAAAAACCTTTTTTTTTCCAAAGATTTCTACGAATATGTTTTTTTGACATAGAAGTACGTTTTTTTGGAACTGCCATTCAAAAATAGGTGACTCATTTTTCTCGTTGTATGTGAAAGACATTTATTGTTCAAATATTGTTCAAAAGAAATTACTCTTTATTAGTCATTATCTATACTTATTCCATAAATTTTTCTCAATAATATAAGAGCATAATTTACTTTCATAACATAGTTCTAGGTTTATAGTATAAGAGTTTAAATAAATGAAAGAAAAAAAAATTTATGAATTTTATACCTTGACTGAGAACGAAACTATTGAATTCTGGATTAATAAAAATTAGGGTTTTAGTATGGAAAAGTTTATTTTTAAAACTGAACTTATGAAAATACTAGTTTAGTATTATTTCACATTTTCATATGAATGGAAATGCATCTTTATTCATTGTTTCCTAAACTCTATTGAATCTCAACAAATTTCCTATTATTCTTTCAGGTAAGCCACCATGGTGAAATTGGTAGACACGCTGCTCTTAGGAAGCAGTGCTAGAGCATCTCGGTTCGAGTCCGAGTGGTGGCATATATATATGTAATAATAAAAAATATAGACATACTAAATTTAATAGAATATTAAAATATATTGAATCCCTGATCTCAATTATTTAATAGGGACCCTTTTTTATGTTTATGATATTTGTGACCTTAGAACATATATTAACTCATATTTCTTTTTCGATCATCTTAATTGTGATTATGATTTATTTGATGAACTTCTTAATCTACGAAATTGAAGGATTACGTAATTCGTCGGAAAAAGGGATGATAGCTACTTTTTTATCTATAACAGGGTTTTTAGTTATTCGTTGGATTTCTTCGGGACATTTTCCCTTAAGTAATTTATACGAATCATTAATTTTCCTTTCTTGGAGTTTCTCTATTATTCATATGATTCTATATCTTGAGAATCCTAAAAATTATTTAAGTGCAATAACTGCACCAAGTGTCATTTTTACCCAAGGTTTCGTCACATCAGGTCTTTCAACTGAAATGCATAAATCCGCAATATTAGTACCTGCTTTAAAATCTCAGTGGTTAATGATGCATGTCAGTATGATGCTATTGAGCTATGCAACTCTTTTATGTGGATCGTTATTATCAGTTGCTCTTATAGTTATTACATTTCAAAAAAAAAAAATAAGTTTAAAAAAGAAAAGGAAGTCGTTTTTCTTTGGTGAGATGGAATATTTGAACAAAAAAGGAAGTGTATTTCAAAATACTTATTCTCTCTCATTTCAAAATTTTTACAAATACCAATTAATTCAGCATTTGGATTATTGGAGTTATCGTGTCATTAATTTAGGGTTTACCTTCTTAACCATAGGTATTCTTTCTGGAGCAGTATGGGCTAATGAAGCATGGGGCTCTTATTGGAATTGGGACCCTAAAGAAACTTGGGCATTCATTACTTGGACCATATTTGCAATTTATTTACATATTAGAACAAATCCAAAATTGAAAGATAAAGGTACGAATTCGGCATTTGTGGCTTTTATAGGATTTCTCTTAATTTGGATATGCTATTTTGGGATCAATCTATTAGGAATCGGGTTTCATAGTTATGGTTTATTCCAATTAATATCTAATTGACTAATTGAAGAAAATAAACTATATGACAAATACATAAAAACATCGTCTGATACACAATGAAAATTTTTGTAAGTTTTTGAAAACCGTTTGAATGGAGAAATTATTCAAATGGTTCTCAAAAACTCTAGATGTATCTCATTACAATTCTAATTCACCCTTCCTTTTTTTTTCATTCTACAACGAAGAGAATCGTGAAAAGATGAAAGTCAAAGAATTATAAAACTTTCTCTTACAATTCATTAAAATTATTTATTATCAAACCTATAAAATTAGTATCCATAAAAATAATTAGATAGTAGAACTTGTACCTTGTCAACCGATAATGGTAGAACAAAATCAGGATAAATACCAATTCCTATTACAGGTAGAAAGATACAGATCGAAACAAAGAGTTCTCGTGGCCCAGAATCAAAAAATTTTGAATTTGGAATATTGAATAGCTTGTATCCATAGAAAATCTGACGTAACATAGATAATAAAAAAATAGGAGTTAATATCATTCCAATTGCCATTACAAAAGTAATAAAAATTTTTGGCATGAAAAGATATTTTGGGCTAGTAATTATTCCAAAAAAGACTAAGAATTCTGCAACAAAACCACTCATTCCTGGCAATGCAAGAGAAGCCATCGAGAAACTACTAAACATGGTAAAGATTTTTGGCATTAGGATAGATATCCCGCCCATCTCTTCGAGATAAAAAAAACGTATTCTATCACAACTTGTTCCTCCTAAGAAAAAAAGTGCAGCACCAATCAATCCATGAGAAAGTATTTGTAAAATGGCTCCATTGAGTCCCATGCCAGTTATAGAACCAATTCCTATAATTATGAAACCCATGTGAGATACGGAAGAATAGGCAATACGTTTTTTTAAATTGTGTTGACCAAGAGAGGTTGAAGCTGCATAAATGATTTGTATTATTCCTACTATCACTAACCAGGGAGAGAATCTAGAATGAGCGTGAGCTAATAACTCCATATTGATCCGAATCAATCCATATGCTCCCATCTTTAATAAGATTCCAGCTAAAAGCATACATGTACTGTAATGTGCTTCCCCATGGGTATCCGGTAACCATGTATGTAGGGGTATCATCGGTGATTTGACAGCATAAGCAATAAGAAAACCAAAATAGAATATTATTTCCAATGCTGCAGGATATGATTGATTAGCTAATTTTTCTAAATCTAATGTTGGTTCATTGGAACCATATAAACCCATACCTAGAACTCCTATTAATAGAAAAATGGAACCTCCCGCAGTGCACAAAATAAACTTTGTAGCCGAGTACAGGCGTTTTTTTCCTCCCCACATGGATAAAAGTAAGTAAACAGGAATTAATTCTAATTCCCACATGATGAAAAAAAGTAAAAGGTCTCGAGAAGAAAATGATCCTATTTGGCCACTATACATTGCTAACATCAAAAAATAGAAAAATCGCGGATTTCTAGTAACTGGCCAAGCTACTAAAGTAGCTAAAGTAGTGATAAATCCTGTAAGTAAAATGGGTCCTATGGAAAGTCCATCGATTCCCAGTCTCCAGTGAAAATCAAAAAGATTGATCCATTTTGAATCTTCCTTCAATTGGGTTAATGGATCATCCAATTGAAAATGATAACAAAATATATAGGTCATTAGAAGGAGCTCTAGGATACATATACATATAGTATACCACCTATACATCTTATTTCCCCTATGAGGGAAAAAAACAATTGAAGAACCTGCGAATATGGGCAAAACAAGAAGTATTGTTAACCAAGGAAAAGAATTCGTGATAAAGACAAGATAATTTTTGACTAGAAAACCCCGTGCTCGGGAGAAGAAGAATATATTTTCTTTTCTCGAGTACGAGGTTTTGTCGGTAAAGAGGAATCAAATGATTCAAGTGGAGTTTTTTGTCACATATCAATAAGAAAGACCCATGCTCCGAGTTGTTTCATGCCATAAATAAACACGAACACTCAAAAAATCCGTTGGACAAGCGGATTCACATCTCTTACAACCTACACAATCCTCGGTTCTTGGCGCAGAAGCAATTTGTTTCGCTTTACATCCGTCCCAAGGTATCATTTCCAATACATCCGTGGGGCAAGCTCGAACACATTGGGTACACCCTATGCATGTGTCATAAATTTTTACTGAATGTGACATTAGGTCTATAAATTCTAGTTTTGAACAAAAAAAATTTTCGATCTGGTCAAATTATGAAATAAGATAAAATAAGAGAAATCCTATATTTTCTATTGTAAACACCAGATGAATCAATGATTTATCAAAATTTGAAGAATCCATAAATTTTCCAATCTGTTTATGAGAAAGAACCAAGATACTTTGATTTCCTTTTCAATAACCATTAAATATGAGTTGTACATACGAATTAAATTCATGTTTATTTTATAAAATTTTTCTATTAATAGAAAGATCTTACTTTTTATTTCTTTCAATTATTTCTATGTGAAAATAGAAGAATTATGACTAATTATTCAGCAAATTTGATTGATTGATACGAGTTAATTTTCTATTATGATGGATCGACGAAATAATAGATAGCCCAATAGCTGCTTCAGCAGCCGCAATGGCTATAACAAAGATGGAGAAAATCTCTCCTTTTAATTGCCTACTATCAAATATATTGGAAAATGCGATGAGATTTATATTAACCGAATTCAGTATAAGTTCAAGACACATAAGTGCTCTAACCATGCTTCGGCTTGTGATCAGTCCATAGATACCAATAGAAAATAAATAAATACTCAGAAAAAGTACATGCTCTAACATCATTGACAAATTCCTCATCAATCTCGATTCATTTCAATATGAACAAAAATTCAACCTATTCAGTTGACTAGAATAGAAAAATTAAAGGACAAAAGAACATATTCAAAGTAGATTCAAATAAAATATATTGAATACTTTTTTATTCTTTGAATTCTAAAAATGTAAGTTCTTATTAGATTATTGACGAGCCATAGTAATTGCACCTATCAAGGAAACTAAAAGAATTAGAGAAATGAGTTCAAAAGGAAGATAAAATTCTGTGGATAAATGAATCCCAATTTGTTGAACGTTACTTATTAAGTCCTGTTCTATAATCTGATTTGATCTTGTAATCCGAAAAATTCCGTACCATGAGGTATCTGGGATAATGGTCATTAATGAAAAAAAAATACTTGTACAAACCTGTGAAGTGATCCTATCTCCAATGGTCCACAAATAAGAATCATTGGAATATTCTGAACCGTTCATGAACATAACAGCAAATATTATTAATACATTAATGGCTCCCACATAAATAAGAAACTGTGCGGCAGCTACAAAATAAGAATTCAATGAAATATAGAATAAGGATATACAAACAAGAACCAATCCCAATGAAAAGGCCGAATCAACGGGATTGGTAAGTAATACTACTCCCAGACCTCCTAATAAAATAACTGATTCCAAAAATACTACAAGAATATCATGTATTGGTCCAGGTAAATCCATTATGAAATAAAATAGAAATAAAGAAGTCGAAATATTTCATGACCTTACTAAGGGGCTCAGGAAAGGGACTTTTTTTTATGATACCTTCATAATTGAATAAAAAAAAATAATATAGATAAAATAAAGTGAAAAGTTCTTTGGCTAATCCTACTTTTTTCCAAACCAAATCTTAGAAATTGGTAATCTTGGTAATCGTTGTTGAATCTATAACTGTTTGTATTGTGTAATCTCCAATTATTGACATTGGTAACCGACTCAAAGAAATTTGATTATAATTTAATTCGTGACGATCATAAGTAGAAAGTTCATATTCTTCAGTCATCGATAAACAGTTTGTTGGACAATACTCAACACAGTTACCGCAAAATATACATACTCCAAAATCTATACTATAATGAAGCAATTGTTTTTTCTTAATAATTTTTTCAAATTTCCAATCAACAATAGGAAGGTCTATGGGACATACGCGAACACATACTTCACAAGCAATACATTTATCAAATTCAAAGTGAATTCGACCACGAAAACGCTCTGATGTGATTGATTTTTCATAAGGATATTGAATAGTTACAGGTAAACGATTTGTATGGGATAAGGTAATTATGAAACTTTGTCCAATGTACCTTGCAGCTCGTATTGTTTGTTTGCCATAATTCATGAACCCAGTAACCATAGGGAACATATTATAGATATCCATGAATAAAATTTATGTTTCTTTCTCTTGGCTGAGAGAAGTTATGGATATAGAATATCATTATTGTTATCTCTTCATTTTTATTTTTTTTTTAGAGTTTTATAGTGAAACAAGTTGAGAAGAAGTTGTCAATAATAGATTACCTAGAGAAATAGGTAAAAGAAATTTCCATCCAAGATTTAATAACTGATCTATTCTCATCCTAGGTAAAGTCCATCTTGTTATGATAGGAATGAACAGAAATAAATAAGCTTTGGCTAATGTAATAAAGATACCAATTGCCATTAAAAAGACTCTAAACATCTTTTTTTTTACAAAAAGTTCAGTAATAGATATGTACGGAATAGAAAAATTCCATCCACCTAAGTAAAGAACTGTTACAAATAATGAAGAAACTAATAGATTTAGGTAAGAAGCAAGATAAAAGAACCCGTATTTTATACCTGAATATTCGGTTTGATAACCTGCTACTAATTCCTCCTCTGCTTCTGGTAAATCAAAAGGTAATCTTTCACATTCTGCTAGAGAAGACATTATAAAAACTAGAAAGCCTATGGGCTGACGCCACAGATTCCATCCCCCAAAACCATATTTGGACTGTGCCTCAATTATATCAACTGTACTTGAACTATTAGATAATTATAGTCGATGATAACATCACTGTTCCCATCGCTATTACAAAACCGTACATGAAGCCTAAGTTTCATACGGCTTCTCTATGGGCCACAAAGAAATGTGTAAAGTAAGGACTGACTAATCGTTCTCCTTGGACCCTATAGAATGTAAAGATACATTGGAGGTTGAAGAGTCCTCAATTTGACCAATCAAATTCTATCTGCTAGAATAAAAAAAAGCACTTCCGAATTGATCTCATCCCTTATAATGATATAATGAGAATTTCTCAAATTTATATTCGTTCAGCAATAACTTAATTCTTCAATCAAATACTCGTCATAAATAGAAAGAATTGGGCATTCGTTAATGAATCATTATTATTCCCTTTTTCTTAATTTTCTTCTATTTTTTTTTTTATTGCATTATCTTTGTCTTATTCCCGTTCTTCTTTCTGTGTGAAAACTGAAAACTTAAAAAAAAGCAAAGAAAATAAAGGATTAATTCGTTCTTGATAGTTATTTCTTTAATCAGTGAATAGTAACATACTCTAGATCGGAATCGTAGGGAAGTACTGCTTGATCATTTCTACAAATTTCAAGCCCTTATTGTGATTCGTTTTATGCAAAATTTTATGCAAAAATTACTTTTTTGCTACCTTACATTATTTCCATTACTTATCCTTTGTGTACTTTGGTGTTCCTAACTGCCCACTTTTTTTTGATTGATCCCCAGTATAGTAAGAAATAATGTACTGTTGATCTTTTGCATCCGCTTCAAGATATGAAGATTAATCAAATAATCTATAATCTAAATCTTGGGATAAACAACTTATGTTTACTTCAATTTCCTTCTTGTACCTTAGGGAATGAGATTTTTTTTTACTGCAAATTGAGGAGCAGTTTTGTTTCACTCATATAACTATCTGGTTTAACTCATCGAACTGAAATATTGAATAAAAAAATGAAGATATTTGTTCAATTTCTTTATATTTACTTACTTTATAACTTTATGAAATTTTATTTCAAATGAAAAATAGAAAGAAAAAGAGTTTTTATTCTATTATTTCATATTCCTATTTACATTTACATATTTAATTAGATTCATATTTTATTTAGATTTAAATTTCTTTCTTCTATTTTTTCTAGAAAAGAAAAAAGAAAAATTCATGTTTCGACGAATCACACGTAGAGATATTGCTAACACACATAGAGTTAATGGTATTTCATAACTAATTGATTGAGCTGCAGCTCGTAGACCGCCTGAAAAGGAATACTTATTATTTGATCCGTACCCTGACATAAGAAGACCGATGGGTACAATACTTGAAATGGCAATCCATAAAAAAACACCTATACTGAGATCAGCTAAAACAAGACGATATCCAAAAGGAATTACTAAATAACTTAGTAGAATTGATATAACTGCTATGGAAGGTCCAATCCTAAACAAACGATTATTTCCTCTAGATAAAAGAAGGTCCTCCTTCAAAAGTAATTTGGTCCCATCTGCTAAAGCTTGAAGAATCCCTAATGGGCCGGCATATTCAGGTCCAATACGTTGTTGTATTGCTGCGGATATTTTTCTTTCTAACCACACAATGACTAATACTCCCATTGTAATTCCTAAGACAAGGGTGAAAATGGGAACAAAAATCGCTATGAGTCCATAGACTTCTTTTAAGGATTCTAATCTATAAAAAGAATTTATAGTTTTTACTTCTGTAGTATCAATTATCATTTCAACGATCAACTTCTCCCATAATGATATCTATACTACCTAGTATCGTCATGATATCAGCCAATTTCATTCTTTTAACTAGCTGAGGAATAATTTGCAAATTGATGAAACTGGGTGGACGAATTTTCCATCTCCAGGGGAAAACGCTACTATCTCCTATTAAATAAATTCCTAATTCTCCTTTTGGGGCCTCTACCCTTACATAAAGTTCTTGTTTTAACAATTCAAAATTGGGTGAAAGTTTTTTAGTAATAAATCTATATTCAAAATTATTCCATTCGGAATTCTTTGTCGTATGAAAGCGGCGGTTTTCTAAATTCTCATAAGGTCCTCCAGGAATTCCTTCTAGAGCCTGTTGAATTATTTTTATGGATTCTTGCATTTCACCGATTCTTACTAAATAACGAGCTAATGTATCGCCTTCTTTTTGCCATTTTACTTCCCAATCAAATTTATTGTAACACTCATAATGATCAACTTTACGAAGATCCCATTGGATTCCAGAAGCTCGTAACATTGGTCCTGATAAACCCCAATTTATTATCTCCTCCCCACGAATAATGCCCACTCCTTCAACTCGTTCTAAAAAAATGGGGTTTCGCGTAATAAGTTTTTGATACTCAACAACTTCTGTTAAAAAATAATCACAAAAATCAAAACATTTATCTATCCAGCCATAAGGTAAATCCGCAGCTACTCCTCCGATGCGAAAATAATTATGCATCATCCGCATACCTGTGGCGGCTTCGAATAGATCATATATAAATTCCCTCTCTCTTAAAATATAGAAAAAGGGAGTCTGTGCACCGATATCGGCCATAAAAGGTCCAAGCCATAACAAATGGGAGGCTATACGACTGAGCTCTAGCATAATTACTCTGATATAACTGGCCCTTTTAGGCACTTGAACACTTTTCAACCGTTCTGGTGCATTTACTGTTATTGCTTCTGTGAACATAGTAGCTAAATAATCCCAACGTGTAACATAAGGCAAATATTGTATAATTGTTCGGTTCTCCGCTATTTTTTCCATCCCTCTGTGTAAATAACCCAATATAGGTTCACAGTCAATAACATCTTCACCATCCAGAGTAACGATTAGCCGAAGAACACCATGCATTGATGGGTGGTGAGGACCCATATTGACTATTATGAAATTTTTTCTTGTAGCCGGTATAGTCATATTTTTTCCTTAATTATTTATTTAATGAATTTCTTAAAATGAAAAATCTAATACTAAGAACTGATAACTTAACTAAAAAAGAGAATTAAAAAAGAAAAAGGATAATAATAAAAAAATAATATTCAAATGAAATTAACGAGTTTTTGGTTCCCGAATATCTAACTGATCCATTAATTTCTTATAACGCACTTTATTTTTATTTGACAAATAAGTCAATAATCGTTGACGTTTTCCCAGAATTCTTCGTAGACCTCTTTGCGATAAAAAATCTCTTTTGTGCAATTCTAAATGTGACGTAAGTCTCCGTATCTTACTGGTGAAAAGTACTATTTGAAATTCAACAGACCCACTATTTTCTTCTTTTTTTTCTTGTGTAATAACTGAGATGAATGAATTTTTGACCATAAATAAAGATTTCGATCTTTCTTTTCTGTTAATTTTAACGATCAGGAAAAATAATAATATTTATTATACCAATTATTTTCATCTAGTATACATAAAAATTGAATTTATTTTATTGTTTATTCATACTACTTTGTTTCTTGTTTATGTAGTTTATTATATATATGTATTAACGAAATTAACGAAAGAGAACAATTTCAATTTCTTTTTACTTAAAGAGATTCCGCTCCTCCTAGTTAAAAACTATATACTCGGAAATAAGCATCATGTATTAGAATATTATACAGTTTATATATTTTGGCTTTCATCTACCGAATATGTCACACGATATGTAGGAAATCCATTATAAATTTTTTCAATTTCATTGGAATATCATTTACTCTAAATTGTGGATACATATGTATTCTTGACATACTGAAACGACTGCCGTTATTGGTATCAAACCAATAGCGATTCATACAAGCTAAATCTTCTAATCGATAATTGGGCCAAAGGAACAATTTGAATTTCATGAAAATTTTTCCATCTGTATTAAAACGCTTGTCCTCATTCAAAAATTGTCCACAGTTTCTTATTTTATTTTCATTGTAAAGTCTTGGATTTTTATCCACAACATTACAATTTTTGGAATTGAAACAAATTCTAATTCGAAATTCTCTTCGACGTATGGAAGATAGAATATTTTCAGGAATAAGGAAATCATAATGATTTTTGTCTCTACTCAAAAATATGTTGCTGTATTGTAAAATGTCTTTTTCAAACTCCCCTTTATTATTCTTAATATATATTTTATATGTATATTTTGTGTATTTATTATTCGTTTGGTGCTTATTCTTATCGACCAATGAAATATCTATAATTTGATATATAATAGATTTTCCGTCTCTTCTTATAGGTAGAAAAATTGGATCAATAAGAAATACTCCCTTTCCTACCAATTCTGTAAGAACTAGGTCCCTTTGAATCAGCATTTCGTCTAGATTTATTTCATCTCTTTTAATCGAGGATATAGAAATTTTATTTATATTTTTCAGTCTAAGTAGGAGACAATATACCCTAATATTTTTCATTATATTTTTATTAAAGTAATCGTCCCATTTTAATTGAAAAATGAAATATTTTTTAAAAAATAAATCTAGTTCCATTTCATCCTTGCTCTTACATTTTTTTTTTTTTTTACCTTTTTTCATTTCTAATATTCCGTAATCTTTTTCAACAGTCCTTTGTTTATTTTGTTTTAGTAGATTCAATGCAAAATTTTTTTGGCCTTGTTGTTCGTCTTCTTCATTTTTGTAATTTACTAATTCAAAATCTTTTTTCGATGATATATGAAGATTTTTATTTGGATTTACGTTGATGTTTTTACTATTTTCATTTATATAAAAATTTAAAAAGAGTGATTTTATTGGGGTGATCCAAGGTTGAATCTTATATATACCAAAAAGTAGTAAAAATTCTGGGAAGAACCAAGGTTCTATATTGGATAGATTGGATATAGTATCAGAATTTGATGCAGTATTATAGAAAATTTCTTGATTGCATGGTTTGATCTCTTGATCAATCGTAGGAGAAAAAATATCTTTTTTATCCATTTTTTTTAAATTCTTAATTTCAATTTTAGTATGTTTCTTCATATTAATGTCAATATATTCATTGATACAGATCTCAATATTTTTTTCTAAACAAAGATTAATAAGTCTATAATCAAAAGATTTTCTATCCAAATGGGTATTCCCATCAATAAGAAATCCTTTTTCTAGATAATCATTACTAAGCAGACTTACCGATACATAAAAAGATTCAGGTTTCAATGTATTGAAAGAATATGGGATTTCTTGAGCCCCGTTTATTTCTAATGTTGATTCAGAAATGTATGAATTAGGGGGGTCTATGTATTTATATGATAAAAGATCGTATCTGTAATGTTTTTTCCATTTGTCTTTTTGACTCATAAAATAATTCGTTACATAGTTATTTTTTTCCATGGAATGAATTAATAGGTATTCTTTATAGAAATCCGATTGGATTGATTCCTTTTTTTTAATCATACGGTGTTTCTTTATTATATTTTTCCATTCTTCTTCTTTAGGTATTAATTGAGACCTTTTATTTTGAAATAAATTATGCTGATAATGACTTTTTAACCAGTTTTTCCATTCGTTCATTACATACGTATTATTTTTCTTATCTCTTGGTTTGGAATGAAATATTTTGTGTATCATACAATAGTTTTTTAATTTTTCCTTAAAAAAAGGCTTAAAAAAAGGGGAGTTCCCTTGATATTGAAGTACAGGTCTTAAGTGATACTGATAAAAGAATTGGTTAAGTAATTGGGTTTGTGATAATTTGTAAAATACATATGCTTGTGACATGGAAGATAAATTACAAGAAATATTAGAATTTTTATTACTATTCTCAGTATTTGAAAATAACTTTTTTATAGTAAAAATCAAATTCATTTTATTTTTATTTGTTTCATAAATTTCTTTTTGTTCATTATTTTTTTTATTGTTGCAAATGTCTTTATTAAATATTTTTTTTGTTGATTCAAAGAAAAGTTGTGTGTTTATCTTAGAAAAAGTAATGGTACATAACAAAATATCTATGTATCTTTTTTCAATGAATGATTTAATAAAGTAGTGTGATTTACGCATTAATCGGATCTTTTTTTTTTTTAATATTTTCCAAATAGATTTCTGTGATTCCAATTTTTTATTATCATAAATTAGAACTATCTCTTTTTTTTTCTTTTCTTTTACGGTTTGTTCAATTTGATTCCTTATTTTTATTGTCTTATCAGAAAGATCTTTCATTCTTTTCTCTATTAGTGAATACAAATTCATCGGTCGAATTAGAACGGACGATTCGCGAAGAATCTTATGATTTATTTTTAAATCTTCTTCATTTTCGTTCGATTCATTTACTTTTTCTTTCCTCAACTCAAATAATAAAATTGGATTTAATTTTTTCAGTTTTTTATTTAAATTTTTGAGAACTTGGAAAAATTTATTTTTCATATTTTTCTTTCTTTTTTTGAGTTCTTTAAAAATAGGGTCAAAAAAAAAAGGTTTTTTTCGGGGAAAACCAAAGGGAAGTTCCGCTTCCCTTCCCCAGACTGTTAAAAAACAAAAACGAATTTTTTTATTTTTTTTTTTATCTCTATGATTAGATCGTACCTTATATTTTCGCCAAGGTTTTAGACAGAAAGGGTTTATAATCTTTATCTGAATACCATCTATTAACCAATTTTGGGGAAATTCTTTTTCTGATAATTGAACACCATTATAGGTGCATTTAATATGTTTTTCTCTATTCCATTCCTTCAAATCCTCGTGCCACTCAGAGGATTGTAATAATAAAATACGGAAAATATTTTTAGATATTATTAATGAAGGGAATATAATGTATTTTCTAAGAAAAGATTGGGTTACTAACATCAAACCTCTTATTGCTTGAGCAAATGTAAAGTTTTCCCAAGCTTCTGATATTTCTATCCGTTCCTTATTT